TATAATTTTTTATTCTTACTTATTCTGAGTCTTGCCCAAATACTTCAAATATTCAAATCAAAAAATGAGAATTGGTCAAATAAATTACTAGTAAAAGGTGAATACTTAGTTATTCATTTATGAAAATAGAAAAACTTATAATTTGGATTATTATTAATCCAATTTCTATCCCATAGAGCAAGGAAAAAGAATTACACAAAAAAAGTATTTGATTCTGATATGAATCATAGGATCAACTAAGATCAACAACCTGGCCTAATGAAATACGAACTCACCGTTGTAGTTAGTTTATTGAAAATCATTAAGTAGTATTGATTGATCATTTCCCAGTCCAATAAAAGACATTTTTTTATAGCAAACACGGTCCATTACTTTATATAAAATACTTTATATAAAATCTAAAATTATTCAAAAAATATCTTTTATTTTTATTGTGTCATGTTTCTTTTAAGAGATTAATTACCAGTCTCATTCGAATTTGAAATTAAGACTACTCTTTCCTCGAGCTTGACCAATTAATAAAAAAAAAGATGAAAGTTTTTTCATTTTTTCAGTAGGCAAAAGTTGGTTTCTTAAACTTTTGACTGTATTTTATTACAATTACATGTAAATGAAATTGAAATATAGAACACAGAAAATAGACAGAAACAGAGGTTGGATTTTATAAACTTCAACCAATTTCATTTCTATGATATAGCGGATTCCACGGATCTAGATTTGAATGAGAAAGAATGAGAAATAAAGATACCAATCAGTACAAATTATTCTTTCTTCCAGATATTGTAGGGAATAGCCATTTTTTTTTTTATTTCTAGGAATATTTTATACGATTTTCACATATCCATATTTCTTTTTTATGAAGGGAATATTATCTAGACAATAAATAGATAATGAATAGTAAAGAACAACTCGTTTTGAACAATAGATGTCTTTCACATCCAACTATAACAATGAGCAATCTCCTAATTTTAAAATGGCAGTTCCAAAAAAACGTACTTCTATATCAAAAAAGCGTATTCGCAAAAATATGTGGAAAAAGAAGGGATATTGGGCAGCGCTAAAAGCCTTTTCGTTAGGGAAATCTATTTCTACCGGAAATTCAAAAAGTTTTTTTGTGCGGCAAACAAATAAGTAATCAAACGTTGGAATAATCTGAATCAACTTGAGTCGCAAAATTGGCTAATTTCATTTTTAATGTAATTAATGATCTCCATTACCTACTGTTTTGGACTAACCACGCTGAAATAGAATTAGACTCGCTTTTCTGATATATATAATATGAATTCTTTTCTTTCATGAATTCTAAAAATAATACTTTTTTTTTTTCAAAAAAAAAGAATAAAGACAAGATATAGGAATTTCCTTTTCTTTTTAGTATATTTTATCATTTCTGGGGTGGGGATTCTTATTTTCCCCATCGACCCGCTTGTAACAATAACAAAAAGGTATTTTCGTCTTTCTATATTTCAAAAAGAGAAAATAGAAGACCGTTAGTAAAAATTAAAATGAAAGGGTCATTGAAACTAATTAATTAAGTTTTAAATTTTGGTTGTAACTTTCTGAATCATTATTTCTTTGAATTACTATCTATACGCTCTTATACCTCTCGCTTTTAACCCAATCGACAAAGGCGATATTATGTACAAAAATTTGTTAATTTGTAAGTGATTCAAAATAGATCCTATTTTGTGTTCATTGATAAAATGCATTTTTTTGTTTCAGATTTTTGAAATCAAATAAATGAGAAATGAATCATTAAAAACTGAAAATAAGAAAAGAAATTTGATTTTGAGTTCTATCCTTTTGAGGGTAGAACTATCTAGTTACAGCAGTTCAATTAATTCTAGGCGAGCATAAACTACACGAAAGCCTTAAGTTAAAAAAACTGACACCACACCCTACACGAAAATACTGAACCTTCAAATTCTTATTTAAACGAACTTTTATTCGTCATTTTTTATTTTTCTTCAAAAATATTGCATTGACTTGACCCCTTTAATCTCGACGATTGAATATGAATAGGCTATTATGAGTTCGAGCAAGCCGCTATGGTGAAATCGGTAGACACGCTGCTCTTAGGAAGCAGTGCTAGAGCATCTCGGTTCGAGTCCGAGTGGCGGCATGCGCATGCCATCTTCTAAAAAAGATAAAATAGGCCCTATAATGAACCCAATTCCAGATTTCCATTCCGTAATTGAGGGATTCCTCTTTTTTTAAGATCTTTTATGATATTTTCAACTTTAGAGCATATATTAACTCATATCTCCTTTTCAATCGTTTCAATCGTAATTACAATTCATTTGATAACCTTATTAGTCGATGAAATCGTAAGACTATATGATTCGTCAGAAAAGGGCATGATAGCTACCTTTTTCTGTATAACCGGATTATTAGTAACTCGGTGGGTTTATTCGGGACATTTTCCATTAAGTGATTTATATGAATCATTAATTTTTCTTTCGTGGAGTTTCTCTATTATTCATATAGTTCCGTATTTCAA